CCCAATTCCAATAAGATCCCCATGCCTCATTAGCCCATACTGCTCCCGAAAGAATACCTATGGTTAAAAAGGTAAACCCTAGACTAATGACACGATAACTCCAATGATCCAATCGCTGAGTCAATTGATACCTGTGATAATTTCGAAATGAAAGAAAAGAAGTGTTTTGTAAAACATTTCTTTTTTCATTCAAGTAGTGGATCTCATCAAAGGAAAATGACCCAATTAGTAAATGATTGCTTTTGCCAAAAATACCTATGTTTTTTCGAAATGTAATGACTAAAAGAGCTACTGATAATAACGATCCACATAAAAGAGCTGCATAGCTCAATAACATCATACTTACGTGCATCATTAACCACTGGGATTGTAGAGCAGGCACTAATATTGCGGATTGATGCATTTCAGTTGAAAGACCCGAAGTGGCAAAGCCTTGGGTAAAAATAGCGCTTGGCGCGGTTATTGCGCTTAAATCATTTTTATGGTTCCCTATTTTAGGAACCATATGAATAATGGAGAAACTCCATGAAAGGAACATTAATGATTCATATAAATCACTTAACGGGAAATGTCTCGAATAAATCCAACGAGTAACTAATAATCCTGTTATACAGAAAAAAGTGGCTATCATGCCTTTTTCTGACGGATCACATAGTCCTACGATTTCATGGACTAATAAAGTCACCAAATAAATCGTAATGACAATTGAAATGATCGAAAAAGAGATGTGAGTGAATATATGTTCTAAAGTCGCAAATATCATAAAAAAAAAATCATTAAAAAAAAGAGGGGTCCCTCAATTACGGAATGGAAATTCCGAATTAAATTCATTATAGGATCTAATGTGTCCTTTTTAGAGGATGCCGCCACTCGGACTCGAACCGAGATGCTCTAGCACTGCTTCCTAAGAGCAGCGTGTCTACCGATTTCACCATGGCGGCTTGATCGAAATAATAATAGCCCATATGATGTTCAATCGTCGAGATTGAAAGATTCAATGCAATATATTTTAGGAAACGTTAGAATCGATGAATAAAGACTCGTTCAAATGAATATTTGAACTTCAATAATCCTTAGTATCCCGGTATGGTGTCATTTTTAACAACAGGCTTTCACGTAGTATAAGTTCTTCTGGAACAGTTGGAACTAGATGGTTATGTCCTCAGTTGAGGTCTAGAACTAAGAATTGTCCCTTTTTTATATCATTTTTTGATGATTCATTTCTCATTTATCTGATTTCATGGATCGGAAATGAAAAAAGATTCATTTTTCACTGAACAAAAGAAAATAAATAGGATTTTTTATGTATCACAATTGGATAACTACATCCAAGGGATTTCTATAACTATTTAGATAGTTTGGAATCAAAACTGTATTAATGGTTGGGATCCTCATTGTATACATAATTCGTGTGAGGATTTACCGAACCAATTAGGTATTGGGCTGCACATAAAACAAAAGAGTTTCAATCTCTATTGGAATTCTACGCTATGTACTTTACTTATAAATTATGTACTTTACTTATAAATAAAGTAGATTCTATCTAAAATAGATTGATCGATCCTACGGTCCAAACATAGGATCTATTTTGGATTAAGGAAGATTGACTTATTCTTCGTACATAAATATCGACCTAAAGGAGATCCGGGGAGTTTTTATTGATTGGGTCGAAACAAGAGGGAATCTATGTAGTGATTCGGAGAGTTACAAAGCAAAGTCTTAAAATATATATTTTAATCAATTAGTTTCAAGGATCCATTCATTTTTACTACTGTCGTTCATACTTGTTTCAGATCTTCCAAAAATCTTAATGATGTATAACTATTGGAGATACATAATCGAATAAACTTCTTCCTAAAAAAAATCTTTTTTTTTTGGGGGGGGGGGAAATAACAACCCCCATCTCGCGAATTATCAAAATCTACTATAATGAAAAGTGAAACCTTGTATTTTGTGTTTAACTATTTCTTTTTTGTTGTTGTTTGAAAAACAACAACAAAAAAGAAATAGTACCGTTCTTAGAACCCAATAGACAGAATAATTCTTATTCTACATACCACAACAGCCGGTTCAGTTCTATCTCATATAGATGAGTTCAAAACATTAGTTAATGTGAATTATTCATCTTATAAATCATCCAATTCATCGAGTCATGTCGATTCAGATTATTCCAAGGCTTTATTACTTGTTTGTCGCACAAAAAAACTTTTTGAATGCCCGGTAGAAATAGATTTAGCTAAAGATAAAGCTTTTACCGCCGCCCAATATCCCTTTTTCTTCCAAATATTTCTACGAATACGCTTTTTTGAGATAGAAGTACGTTTCTTTGGAACCGCCATTTTAAAATAAAGAAGTTACTTTTATAGTTGGATGTGAAAGACATGTATTGTTCAAAATGGATCGTTCTTGCTATTCATTATCTATATTTATTCCATAGCGGATACTTCCTTCATAACATACAAAAATATAGATACGTGCGCATCACATAGAGTACACTAGGGATAAAAAAAAGAAATAGAAAAAAGAAAAACGATGTGATTTTCAAAGGAATTTTTTTTTGTTCCACATCTCTATTACATACAATGCCCGAAGAAAGAAGAATTCGTACTAATTTGTACCTTCATATCTTCATTCCGATCTATGTCTATGAGGTCCGCTACCATAGAAATCGAACCGGTTGTTGTTGATAAGAATCAAAAAGGGTTCCAATTCATATCTCAATCTCAGTCTATTTATATCTCGTCGTTTTACATTGAATAAATCGAAAAGCTTAAGAATCCTTACCTAATTTAAGAAAATAATAATGTAAAATTTTTCTATTAATTGATCAGGCTCGAGGATAGAGTACTCATAATTTAAATGAAAATGAGATTGGTAGTTAATCTGTTAAACGATACATTACTTGATAAAGGTAATTTTAGTAATCTCTTATTTCAGTTCTATGCGAAGTGACGAGTATCATAGGATTTCCTATAAACATAAGTTTGTTTTATTGGAATAGAAGCCAATCAATCAGTTCTACAATGAATTAATTAATGACTCCGAATAAACTAACTAAAATAACTAGTATTTTATTGGGTCGAGTTATTGGCGGATTCTATGATCCATATCCCAATAGAGTACTTTTACTTTTTTTGGTGTCATTCCTTTTACTTACTATTTACTATATGGATATCAATCGCCGTAATAGTGGAATGATTGAAAATCTCATATTCTTTCTTTATCTTAATAAATATCTTAGTTAATAACTAAATGGTCAGTTTTAACCAGTGACTTGGTCATTTGAACAATTGTAACTTCTTGATTTAAATTTCTTTTTATTCAATACGATATTTGGGAAAGAATCTGAATAATTCAGAATTAAAAATCCTATTTGAGTTCTTTTCTATCTTGATTTTTATTTATTTATTTGACTTCCGAAAGAGAGAAGAGCTGGTGAATCGGAAACAATTAATAAGAATAAAAAAAGTTTTATTTTCTTATGGAACATACATATCAATATGCATGGATCATACCTTTCGTTCCACTTCCAGTTACTATGTCAATAGGATGGGGACTTCTGCTTGTTCCGACTGCAACAAAAAATCTTCGTCGTATGTGGGCTTTTCCTAGTGTTTCATTGCTAAGTATAGTTATGGTTTTTTCGGCCGATCTGTCTATTCAGCAAATCAATGGCAGTTCTATCTATCAATTTCTATGTTCTTGGACCATCAATAATGATTTTTCTTTAGAGTTCGGCCACTTGATCGACCCACTTACTTCTATTATGTCAATACTAATCACTACTGTTGGAATCATGGTTCTTATTTATAGTGACAATTATATGTCTCATGATCAAGGATATTTGAGATTTTTTGCTTATATGAGTTTTTCCAATACTTCTATGTTGGGATTAGTTACTAGTTCCAATTTGATACAAATTCATATTTTTTGGGAACTGGTGGGAATGTGTTCGTATCTATTAATAGGTTTTTGGTTCACACGACCAATTGCAGCCAATGCTTGTCAAAAAGCGTTTGTAACTAATCGTGTAGGGGATTTTGGTTTATTATTAGGAATCTTAGGTTTTTATTGGATAACAGGTAGTTTGGAATTTCGGGATTTGTTCGAAATCTTCAATAACTTGATCCATAATAATGGGGTCAATTCTTTATTTGCTACTCTGTGTGCCTCCCTATTATTCCTTGGTGCAGTTGCTAAATCCGCACAATTTCCCCTTCATGTATGGTTACCTGATGCCATGGAGGGGCCCACTCCTATTTCGGCTCTTATACATGCTGCTACTATGGTAGCAGCGGGAATTTTTCTTGTCGCTCGGCTTCTTCCCCTTTTCACAGTCATACCTTACATAATGAATCTCATTTCTTTGCTAGGTATAATAACGGTACTATTAGGAGCTACTTTAGCTCTTGCTCAAAAAGACATTAAGAGAAGTTTAGCCTATTCTACAATGTCTCAATTGGGTTATATTATGTTAGCTCCAGGGATAGGTTCTTATCGAGCTGCTTTATTCCATTTAATCACTCATGCCTATTCGAAAGCATTATTGTTTTTAGGATCCGGATCCATTATTCATTCAATGGAACCCATTGTTGGATATTCTCCAGATAAAAGTCAGAACATGGTTCTTATGGGTGGTTTAACCAAATATGTGCCAATTACAAAAACTACTTTTTTATTAGGTACACTTTCTCTTTGTGGTATTCCACCTCTTGCTTGCTTTTGGTCCAAAGATGAAATTCTTAATGATAGTTGGTTGTATTCACCGATTTTCGCGATAATAGCCTGTTCCACAGCAGGATTAACTGCATTTTATATGTTTCGGATGTATTTACTTACTTTTGAGGGGCATTTACACGTTCGGTTTCAAAATTACAGTGGCACTAAAAATAGCTCGTTCTCTTCAATATCTATATGGGGAAAAGAAGGGCCGAAACCAGTTAACAAAAATGTACTTTTCTCAGTAATGAATAATAATAAAAAGGTTTCCCTTTTTTCGA